ACAGCCCAAATATGTTTGTCAAAGAATGGAATGAATGAGAAAGATAACGAAATTTGAACCGTTAACTAAAAGAGAGAATGGGATAAAAATAATTAAGGAGCCGAGCCGTCCTTTTTTGGGGATAGAGGGACTTGAACCCTCACGATTTCTCAAGTCGACGGATTTTCCTCTTACTAGAAATTGCCTTGTTGTCGATATTGACAGGTAGAATGGGACTCTATCTTTATTCTCGTCCAATTAGTCAGTTATCTATCAGACTATGAAGTGAATGGTTTGATGAATTAATAGTAAATCCTTTCCTCAATTTGGAATCAAGTCAATTATTATTTTTTTTTTATATATTTATATAGAAAATATATAGAAAGATAAAAAATATAAAGATAAAAAAGAAATTAAAGATAAAAAAAAATGGAATGGATTAAAGATAAAAAAAAAATATGAATATGGATTATGGATTCACGGCCCTATTAATCATTTGATATTTGAGATAGTATTTTATTACTATGTATATATGGTTATACTTTACTTTCTTTATCCTTTCTGGGGTTTTGACAGAAGGTTTACTTTACTAATGCAACGCAGTCAACCTCATTTATTAGAACAGCTTCCATTGAGTCTCTGCACCTATCCTTCCTTTTTTTTCTGTCTTTATGAAACTTTTTTTGTTTTCGGAAAACAGGATTTGGCTCAGGATTGCCCATTTTTAATTCCAGGGTTTCTCTGAATTTGAAAGTTATCACTTAGTAAGTTTCCATACCAAGGCTCAATCCAATTAAGTCCGTAGCGTCTACCAATTTCGCCATATCCCCTTTTTTGCTTTGAGATTAAGATCTTATTATTATCCCCCTTTTTTCATTTGTATTCTACTGGAACTGTTGAAGTCATTAGATAGTGATTCCTATAAAAAGCCTTTTTTTATTTCTTGTCTATCTTCTTTCATCTCTAGCGGAGACCCTTATTTAGTCTAATCAGAAAGGATTCTATCATTTCTCTATCCGCAATTCAATATAGATGTATATAGAACACATTTATTCTATATATTTATCTTACTCTCATTTTTTCTCGTGCAATTTTGAATACTTGAAGGATCGATTCTTTTTTTTTTCGTTATTCATAATTAATAGGAATTAATTAATATGAATATCGAAAAAAAAAAATAATAAAAAGTTAATAGCCAAGATTCCATTAGTTTATTAAATTCCTATGCATGTACAATTTCTGTTATGTGAGCCCGCTTAGCTCAGAGGTTAGAGCATCGCATTTGTAATGCGATGGTCATCGGTTCGACTCCGATAGCCGGCTTTTCTCTATTTGTTTGATTTTTTACACGTGTTTTTTTGAAATCAAAGAATATGGATTTGGATGCTTTTCCCTTTTTTCCAAGGGTGAACGATTCTTATGTGGTAAGAACTCCTAATTAGGAACAAAACTTAGAGTAGTTAAATCTCTGCAGAACAAAGCAAGAACAAGAAAAGGACCCCTTTGCTTTCTATATATATTATTGGTATATATTTTTTCTATATACATTTTTGGTATATATATAATAATGTCCGGATATGGATACAATCCATCTCATAATTCTTTGTAGTCTACTATTTCAGTAGATTTTCCTTCATTTATCATATTTATTTATTTATCATAGTTATTGATCCGTTAGTTCAATTTAGTTCAGTTTTAATTTAGGTTTCGGAAAATTCAACAAAAAAAAATAAGGAAAACAAGGAGTTTTTATGGCACGTTACCGAGGGCCTCGTTTCAAAAAAATACGCCGTCTGGGGGCTTTACCGGGACTAACTAGTAAAAAGCCTAGAGCCGAGAGCGATCTTAGAAATCAATCACGCTCGGGTAAAAAATCTCAATATCGTATTCGTTTAGAAGAAAAACAAAAATTGCGTTTTCATTATGGTCTTACAGAACGACAATTACTTAAATACGTTCGTATCGCCGCAAAAGCCAAAGGTTCAACAGGTCGGGTTTTACTACAATTACTTGAAATGCGGTTGGATAACATCCTTTTTCGATTGGGTATGGCGTCAACGATTCCCCGAGCCCGCCAATTAGTTAATCATAGACATATTTTAGTTAATGGTCGTATAGTAGATATACCAAGTTATCGCTGCAAACCCCGAGATGTTATTACAGCGAGGGATGAACAAAAATCTAGAGCTATGATTAAAAATTATCTCGATTCAGCCCCCCAGGAGGAATTGCCAAAACATTTGACTCTTCACCCATTTCAATATAAAGGATTGGTCAATCAAATAATAGATAGCAAATGGGTCGGCTTGAAAATAAATGAATTGCTAGTAGTCGAATATTATTCTCGTCAGACTTAACCCGAACTAAAATAACAAGAGTTCGGAAAATTTTGTCTCATATCGCCCAAGTAAAGAAACCGGTTTGATCGGGGGATTTTTCTCCCATTAATATATCGTAGAACGATAGGGATATTTTCATTCCTTTACATTTTTTGCAGGATTTTCTTTTCTGTAACGCAGAAATTCGGAATAGAGACTCTATATAAAGGAAAGGTCTAACTGTTGGAATAAAGGTATCCATTGTTATGTGGTTATGGGATTTGATACATTGCGATCAGTATAATATTGATAAATTAAGTGAAGGGACGGAAAGAGAGGGATTCGAACCCTCGGTAAACAAAAGCCTACATAGCAGTTCCAATGCTACGCCTTGAACCACTCGGCCATCTCTCCTACATAATGATTATGTCCCAGAAACTGAGTGAATCGCGAATCATTCGTATTAGATTGTTGAGTAAATATGGTATGTACAATCAATTCGAACTATAAAAAAAAGAAAAATAGAAAATTTTGAATCAAATTCAAATAAAGAACTTTCCTTCTAAATTGGGGGATAAAGATATTTTTTTTTTTATGACAAACTCTTTGTTAAAGTTAAATAAAGATTAAAAACAATAACGATCGATAGATATTTGTGTTTGTAAAACAGGCCCTTCCGTCCTTTTTTGATATTTATATTATTTCTATCGGTTTAAATCATTGGATTGGAACGTCTCAAATGCTCATCTTTTTTTTTAATTCAGTCTGTTTTTATGTTATTTTGTACTGTAGAACTGCTTTTTTGTGGGATCGTTTTCTCATGAGAGGTAATTAAAAAACATTAAAAAATGGATTGCTACCTATGCCTAGATCCCGGATAACTGGAAATTTTATTGATAAGACCTTTTCAATTGTAGCCAATATCTTATTACGAATAATTCCGACAACTTCGGGAGAAAAGGAGGCATTTACTTATTACAGAGATGGTGTGGTTTGATTTTTATTTATTTATCGCTTCAAGTCTTAGGAGAAAGACACATTAGTCGGGATAGAAAGATTTGAAAGAACTCGACTCTACGCTTGTTGAAGGGGAAGTTTCTAATATAAATAAAACAATTCCTTCTGTCGGGTATCCCCGATTAATGCAGCCTCAGATGCTTCAATTGCCAATTCTAGCATTGAACGAAAGGTTACACTAAGGTCTATGGGGTTGCGTATTGCAAGGTTAACCCTACCCCACTAGTACCTATAGTCGGCATAGAGGAAGAAGCACTACGCCTAGGAATCAACAGCATGAAAACTTTGTTAGAAATTATCTCCTTTTTTCTTTTTTGGGATCGGAACTAAGAAGAATGGTTGGGACAACAAACATCCATCTCGTTCGTACTTTGGATACCCGTATAACCATCGAAGACTGTTGAAGTGACTAATTCCGAGAGATTAAGAAAGATTGAGGACAAAGAAATTGTTGGAGTTAACTTAATATTTTTATCTAGTATCAGCATGCTTGATGTTAAGAAAAGATCTTTTGCAGAAAGGTTGGCTAGAGATTTCTTGTAAAAACACTAGCCCCGCTCAGTTCATAATGAGAATATTTTACTCCTTATTTTATTCTATAGTATTATTTTCATTATGCACATAAGGGAGGAGCCGTATGAGATGAAAATCTCACGTACGGTTCTGGAACGGAGGTTCTTTGAATTGAATGACGACCGTAACGAATGTCTGCTCAATCCGAAGGAAATTATGCAGAAGCTTTACAGAATTATTACGAAGCTATGCGGTTAGAAATTGATCCCTATGATCGAAGTTATATACTCTATAATATAGGTCTTATTCACACAAGTAACGGAGAACACACAAAAGCTTTGGAATATTATTTTCGGGCACTAGAACGAAACCCTTTCTTACCACAAGCTTTAAATAATATGGCCGTGATCTGTCATTACGTGCGACTATCTCCACTATAGAAAGAAAAAAAAAAGACCAAAATTTACTAGAAATTCACTAGAACTAGGCTTTCTACATATGCATCGTCCAAAACAACGATTTTTATCAGCTGTAGCAAATAAAGTAACTTCATATAAGTCAAAATATGAACAAAAAAATATGCCTAGATACTTGCTTCTATGGATAACAGATCTAATTGCTAGAGGAAGCATCGTAAAGATCAATTAACGCGATTTTTGGCCGATACAATAAGAACTGCTTACTTATCTCATAATATGAATATGAGACATAAGTTAGGAATCAACTTATGTAACAGAGTCGATCCCCTAAAGTATTGAGCAGCGGTGTAGTATCAGATCCCAAAGATAGTAAGTCTTTCTTATGAGAGAAGGTCTTTTTCAAAGATTCTATATATAGATAAAACCGAGATAGTTACCTTTCAGAAACTTATAACGATAGTAGAATGCCTACACTTTATTCTTCTGAAGGTGGGAGAAAAGATAAAACGGATTGTTTTTATTAATCAAAATTAAAGTTTGAAACTCATCGAATTAACCTTTTTTGGTTAACTCGAGAAAAAAATGGGACACCAAAAGAATTGACTGCTGAGCCGTATGAGGTAGGAAACTCTCAAGTACGGTTCTAATGGAAGGAATTTGCTCGCCTATTCTGACCGAGGAGAACAGGCCATTCGGCAGGGAGATTCTGAAATTGCGGAGGCTTGGTTCGATCAAGCCGCGGAGTATTGGAAAC